GTCGAATGGTCCGAATGAATGCTACATCAGGAGCCGAGTTTACTTCACTCCCGGTGACCTGCCGTCGTAATAGCACTGTGGGCGGAAGTTACTATGTGATCACGGCTTCCGACACTGCATTCATCCAGACAAGCCCTTTTAGATAGGGCTTTTCGAGTAGAGAAAGGTGGAAACTCTTTTCATGGAGAACCCCTTCTGGACCAAAGATGGGCATCCCAATCACTTTTGTCACAACCAACTCTTGGCAAATTGTGTTCATAATATATTCAATAATGGTCTCGAGCTCATCTGTAAATCATGGCATGGGTAGAGAAGAATGGCTAGCTATCCTTGAGTGACACATCGCAATGATTGTATCGAAGACGGGCGGAGGAACCCAGCTTCTCTTCTCTCAGAGGAGGAACCCCTTTTAGTCGAGTAATTGGAGTTCCTCGGCAAGTGTTGTGATTCCCTTCAAGTGTAGTGAGCGTGAGGACCCCTTAGTAGCCCAAGCGCAAGCGCGGCTGGGGTCCGTAGTGAGCGGCTGTCTGCGGTTGCAGCTCTGTTGCTCAGCTGTCATTATTGAATATATCTCCTGTCGTCCGATCTATTCTTTACTTGTGAATCCCTTCCCCTCATCAACTAATTAATGAGAGCCTCCCCTCCCCTTACAGGCTTGCTTGAACTTCCCTTTCCGTAGTAGTATGACTCTTCTGTCCGGGTCTTTCAGATCATAAACGTGAAGAACAGCTTTCGAATTGATTCATCTCGGCCTTAGACTGCTACGGTTAGCTCTTTCCCGAGCACCTGGACTGGCTATCTCGAAAGAAATGCTTTCATATCATAGCTGCTGACTTGGTTTTGAAACTAGGAGCTGAAGGAACGGCTACTGATTTGGGACCTAAATCATTTCATCCGGAAGTGACTGCACTCGCCTAAGCCAAGGCCAAGCTACTTTCATAACCACCAGGAAAGCCTAGCTACTTGTTCGTTCCTCACCCTGTCCCTTACCTAAGCCAATTGAATGGAATCAGATCATCCGTTTCTGGTATGTTGGGTGTCATCCTATCCAGTACTGGATGCAGTAGAAGGTGCTCTCGCGCGAATTCCCGGCTAAAAAGTACACTGAGTTAGGCGAGAATTGTCTCAAGATTGACAGATAGATTGACTTAGGGGAATTAGGAGTTGTTTGGAGGTGGGTACCATTACCATGGAAGAGGTAGGTTATCCCTGAAAAAGGGACTCGGATAGGAATATAGACTAGAAGCTGACAGCAAGCTCTTAGTCTTGGCTTCTTCTTCCTTTATTTTATGGAGACAGGGTTACTACCATACTTGGAGCACGAATTCATATGTAAGATGCCCAGTTGGATCACTAATTCGTAGATTGACAACCTCTAGAAAGGGCCTTTTTCCAAAAAGATTCCTAATCGAATTTCGTCGATATTGAATACCTTATTGACTTTGAGACTACTAATAGCAACGAAGCTGACTCGACCAGTTTACAACTTCGAAAGAAGGAGAGCGGAGATCTTTCTTTCAATCGAAGGGTCATGGGGCTAGAACCCATAGGCACCGGACTGAGGTATGAAATGAAGGACGAGTTTCACTCGCTTCGGGCTCAAGCTTAGATAGAAGAGTCCAATGAGCCCAAATGGAAATTCGATAGAAAACTAAAGCTGAGAAAGTCACAATCCATTGAATAAGATCGGCTAAAGGTGAGAGCTCAAAAAAGAAAGAAAAGAAGTCGCTCCCCCTCCTTTATCCTATGTAGGGCAGCTCCAAGCAGAATAGAATAGAGACTATTCCTACTATAGTATAGGGACCATTTCTATGAGGAAGGAGGGTACATTGAGCTTCAAGGAGAGATTCTTTGATCACTCAATGCTTGGATGGATAAAGAAGCAAAGGAAAAGACAAAGTCAGTTTGAAGGAAAATTGAGCCCCCGGTTAGAGCGCTTTACCTATCATTTCTTAGAAGAGGGTCCGAAGGAGGCTCAATCTTTCACTATTCAAGAGTAAGGGAAATCAAATGCGATCTAAGCTAGACGCCCTAGAATTCGGGAAGGAGGACCTATTGAATAAGTCTCCAATCAATCGTAGGCGGGTGAGCGACTCGCCACAGATTTGAACTGGCACATAGACTAATAGGAAGACTGGCTTTCAGAGGTCTCTGGAGAAAAGAGTAGTAGCTTTGGTGACGCAGTTCGGTTGTCCCTCTACATCTGCGGGCTGGGACGTCCAGCCAACCAGTAGGTGGAAGGTCTCTTTGTGCATTCTACTACTACCAGCTTTCCATCTTACTACACCTCATGAAATAAAAAGGATCCGGCCTACGGTGTTTTTCGAAAAGGTTTCAAAGGCTCTCTCTTTTCAATGGAGAAAAAGTCCAAGCTCTCGGCGTTGGGAGAACTATCAATGGATTGGTTGCTGCTGGAAGTCGATAGGGAGGAAATGTAGGACGAAGACTTCATCAAGCAGTCCCGTGGAGCACCTCATTGCTTCTCCTTTACTTTACCTTT